GCCCCGGGCTCGAGGACGGGGTTATCCTATAAAAAGATCCACTTGTCATATAACTATTGTATTGAAAGATATATCTTTAGATGAAGAGGAAGAAATAGATAAAAGGAAATTCTATAAATTAGAGCTGAGGAATACTTAAAGGAAGAATATTTTATATTATAAAAAATACAAATACGCTATATTATGTTATGCTTAAAAAAAATCGAATGAATAAAAAAAAAATACAAACGGATGTCACGTTTCACGATATATATAGTAGTGGGGGATTATGGGACAAAAAATAAATCCACTTGGTTTCAGACTTGGTGCAACCCAAGGTCATCATTCTCTTTGGTTTGCACAACCAAAAAATTATTCAAAGGATCTACAAGAAGATCAAAAAATACGAGATTGTATCAAAAATTATGTGCAAAATAATATGAAAATATCCTCTAATGTAGAGGGAATTGCACGTATAGAGATTCAAAAAAGAATCGATTTGATTCAGGTCATAATCTATATGGGATTCCCCAAGTTATTAATAGAAGACAGGACTCGAAGAATCGAAGAATTACAGACGCATGTACAAAAAGAACTCAATTGTGTAAACCGAAAACTCAACATTGCTATTACAAGAATTGCAAATCCTTACGGGCACCCCAATATTCTTGCAGAATTTATAGCCGGACAATTAAAGAATAGAGTTTCATTTCGCAAAGCAATGAAAAAAGCTATTGAATTAACTGAACAGGCAGGTACAAAAGGGATTCAAGTACAAATTGCAGGGCGTATCGACGGAAAAGAAATTGCACGTGTTGAATGGATCCGAGAAGGTAGAGTTCCTCTACAAACCATTCGAGCTAAAATTGATTATTGTTCCTATGCAGTTCGAACTATCTATGGGGTATTAGGCATCAAAATTTGGATATTTGTAGACGAGGAATAATAAGAACTTACTTGACTTATATTTAGTTATATCTGGTGATAAAACAAAAAATGGCAAACTCTTTCATTCTTTTTCTGGTAAATAAGAAAAAAAAAAAAAAGAACAATTCTATAAGGTTGAATAAAAATTCGATTAATCATTTGATATAATTGCTATGCTTAGTGTGTGACTCGTTGGTTTTTTTAGGGTTGGGATTCCAAAAAATGGACAGCCCATAGTACAAACTGATAACTATAGAACTAATAACCAACTCATCACTTCGTGTTATCTGGATAGAAAGAACCAGTCAAGATATGATATATAAGTCATATCATTGTAGCAACTGAAATCTTTTTTACATAAAAAAAAAAATCTGATTATGGGTTGTAAAGCAATATAAAGTATACAGATAAATGGAAGGGTGAGAGAAAGATAGAAAAAGAATATTAATGATATATAATTCCAATATGTAAGGTCTATGAGTCATCTCATATAAAGGGAATGTAATAAAGCATCAATACTGATTGATCCATAATTAGACAAATCCGTGCATAGAACAAAAAATCAAGAGCCCCGAGCCAATAAAGACTGAGAAGGTTGACTCAAGAATAAATTTAATTGGAGGCTCCGTTGTAAAATTCAGACCTAATCATTAATCGAGAAGTGGTGGGAACGACAGAACCTGTGAATGCATAAGATTCTATTGAAAACGAATCCTAATGATTCATTGAGTAGGATGGCGGAACGAACCAGAAACCTATTCATTTATTCTGAGAGGTCATGTCATAGACTAATCTTACAACTGAATGTTGAAAGAGTAAATATTCGCCCGCGAATTTTTTTTTATTTCTAAATTTTAGTCGATTCGAAATAAAAGGAAAAACAAAATAAAGATTCATTATAGCGTTCTACCAAAACGACATTATCTATAAATAGAATACGTGTTAAATTTTATATTAAAACACAAAAAATTTCTAATTTATAATCGATTAGATCAAATTTCAAAGAATCCCACGATTCCATATATTATTAACCGTGTATTTTTTTTTGTTTAATTTTTTTTTAATTGTTTAATTCGCGAGGAGCTGGATGAGAAGAAACTCTCGTGTCCGGTTCTGTAGTAGAGATGGATGGAATTGCTAAACAACCATCAACTATAACCCCAAAAGAACCAGATTCCGTAAACAACACAGAGGAAGAATGAAAGGAATATCTTATCGAGGTAATCGTATTTGCTTCGGTAGATATGCTCTTCAAGCGCTTGAACCCGCTTGGATCACATCTAGACAAATAGAAGCAGGGCGGCGAGCAATGACACGAAATGCACGCCGCGGTGGAAAAATATGGGTACGCATATTTCCAGACAAACCTGTTACAGTAAGACCTACAGAAACACGTATGGGTTCGGGGAAAGGATCTCCCGAATATTGGGTAGCTGTCGTTAAACCCGGTAGAATACTTTATGAAATGAGCGGAGTAGCAGAAAATATAGCTAGAAGGGCTATTTCAATAGCGGCATCTAAAATGCCTATACGAACTCAATTCATTCTTTCTGGATAGGAATGTAGAAACAAACGAAAGGGGTTTTGGGGATGAAAAAAAAAAACAATTGCAGGTTTCTTTTTTTGTTTTGAACAAATAATATTTCTTTTTTTTATTTATACCTTTGCATTGAAAAAGAAAAAACCGATAAAAAAATGATATGATTCAACCTCAAACCTATTTGAATGTAGCGGATAACAGCGGGGCCCGAGAATTGATGTGTATTCGAATCATAGGAGCTAGTAATCGACGATATGCTCATATTGGTGACATTATTGTTGCTGTAATCAAGGAAGCAGTACCAAATACACCTCTAGAAAGATCAGAAGTGGTCCGAGCTGTCATTGTACGTACTTGTAAAGAACTCAAACGCGACAACGGTATGATAATACGATATGATGACAACGCTGCGGTTGTTATTGATCAAGAAGGAAATCCAAAAGGAACCCGAATTTTCGGCGCGATCGCCCGGGAATTAAGACAGTTAAATTTCACTAAAATAGTTTCATTAGCACCTGAAGTATTATAGGGGAAGACCTTAATATAGTATTTGAATGAAATTGATTAAATTTATTTAATTAATTAGTAAATTGTTTATCTATCACGTATATATCTTTAATAATTCATAAATAAAAAAAAAAAAAAAAGAATTCATAAATATTAAAAAATTAAGAAAAAAAGAAAAAGAGCATGTTGATTATATCAAAATTAGGGGGAAACAAAAATCTTAGTTTATCATGAGTAAAGACACTATTGCTGACATAATAACCTCTATACGAAATGCTGACATGAATAAAAAAAGAACAGTTCGAATACCATCTACTAACATCACTGAAAATATTGTTAAAATCCTTTTACAAGAAGGTTTTATTGAAAACGTGAGAAAACATCAAGAAAGCAATAAATATTTTTTGGTTTTAACCCTACGACATAGAAGAAATAGGAAAGGACCATATAGAACTGTTTTAAATTTAAAACGGATCAGTCGACCCGGTCTACGAATATATTCTAACTATCAACGAATTCCTAGAATTTTAGGCGGAATGGGGGTTGTAATTCTTTCTACTTCTCGAGGTATAATGACAGACCGAAAGGCTCGACTAGAAGGAATCGGCGGAGAAGTTTTGTGTTATATATGGTAATCTTTATAATAGCCGACACGGTCATATTTGTGAAAAAAGAGAAAGGACAAGTTTATAATATTATCCCTCTTACATTAGTTGATACTTCAAAGCGGTTTTACTTGGAATGAAACAACAAAAATGGATTCATGAGGGTTTAATTACCGAACAACTTACCGATGGTATGTATCTTCCGGATTCGTTTAGATAACAAAAAAATTATTCTGGTTTTTGTTTCGTAAAGGATTTCATGTAGTTTTATACGTATACTACCAGGAAATAGACTAAAAATTGAGGTAAGTCCTTATGATTCAACCAAAGGGCGTATAATTTAGAGACTCCAAAGCAAAGACTTGAATGATTAGGCGGTTTTTTCAATTTCAACATTCTTTCGTGAGGATACAATTCGAAATTAAAAATTTCAAGAAACTTATTTTCTTCCAATAAGTAGATTCGGAATTAAAAAAAGGAATGACAAATATGAAAATAAGGGCCTCCGTTCGTAAAATTTGTGAAAAATGTCGATTGATCCGTAGGCGGGGACGAATTATAGTAATTTGTTCTAACCCGAGACATAAACAAAGACAAGGATAATCTTTCTAAAACAAAAAGACTCTCGAAATCTAAAGGACCCGATGTACAGATGTACAAATAAATAAATAAAATAAGTAAAAAAAAAAAAAAAAAAAGAATAAGGATCTGTTTTGACATGAAATGGATATATCCATATATCTCTGACTTATATTTATGAGATGATAAAATATGGCAAAACCTATACCAAAAATTGGTTCGCGTAGAAATAGACGTATTGGTTCACGTAAGAATACACGTAGAATCCCCAAGGGAGTTATTCATGTTCAAGCAAGTTTCAACAATACCATTGTGACTGTTACAGATGTACGGGGTCGAGTAATTTCTTGGTCCTCTGCCGGGGCTTGTGGATTCAAGGGTACAAGAAGGGGTACACCATTTGCCGCTCAAACCGCAGCAGGAAATGCTATTCGGACAGTAGTGGATCAAGGTATGCAACGAGCAGAAGTTATGATAAAAGGCCCGGGTCTCGGAAGAGATGCGGCATTAAGAGCTATTCGTAGAAGTGGTATACTATTAAGTTTCATACGGGATGTAACTCCTATGCCACATAATGGCTGTAGGCCTCCTAAAAAAAGACGTGTGTAAAAATAAACATTGAAGAGATTTCAAGAGAAATAAATAATTCAATGATTTGATCAAATAATATACTATGGTTCGAGAGAAAGTAACAGTATCTACTCGGACACTACAGTGGAAGTGTGTTGAATCAAGAGCAGACAGTAAGCGTCTTTATTATGGACGCTTTATTCTGGCCCCACTTATGAAAGGTCAAGCCGATACAATAGGCATTGCAATGCGAAGAGCTTTGCTCGGAGAAATAGAAGGTACATGTATCACAC